AAATCCCATCCAGTAAAACGGAAGAATTATAAATCTCCAAAATAATAGATAGGAATATTGCAAATAGAGCCATTGCGACACCCATAAATGGGGTGGTTCCCCATCCAGGAGCCACTTTACCATATTCCGAATTCAATGGTTTCAATAAATCCCCTACAATAGTTCGTCTTGGCCCAGATCTAGAACTACCCTCAACGGTTTGTGTAGCCATAAATACTATTTCATTGGTTGAGATCTGTTGACTTTGTATACTATTCCGTTTTAAATAAACGATCTTATCGTAGCATAGATCCATCGCGGTCTTGAAATTTCTAATAATGGAAACAGCAACCTTAGTCGCCATCTCCATATCTGGTTCACTTGTAAGCTTTACAGGGTACGCCTTATATACCGCTTTTGGGCAACCCTCTCAACAACTAAGAGATCCATTCGAGGAACACGGGGACTAATTGAAGTAATGAGTCCCCCATATGGGGGACTCATTACTTCAATTAAGATAATGAAAAATCATTTCATCTTTTTAGTCGGGACCTTAGGCGGTTCTCGAAAAAATATAGCGAAAAAGATTATCCCTAAAGTCGATACTAACAGGAATGTATAAACCAATGCTTCCATAGATTCGATCGTGGTTTACAATTATAGCTTCCACACCTGTTCATTTGGGATCATTTCCCAGATAAAGAAAGGACAAGAGCAAAGAAAGGCGATGATGAAAATCAATATTTCTACGGTACCTTCTGTCAAATAAAAAAATCAAATATAGAGGCGAAAGATACCATAGCAATGTTGTATCAGACTACCTGTCTCCTTGTAGTTGGATCTCCAAGTTTTTGGAATGCTCCAAATTCCACTTGAGCATCCAAATCTGGGTCAATACCAGCAAAAACATCTCTGAACAAGGTTCTAGCACCATGCCAAATGTGTCCGAAAAAGAAGAGCAAAGCAAACGTAGCATGTCCAAAAGTGAACCAACCCCTTGGACTGCTCCGAAAAACACCATCGGATTTCAAAGTAGCACGATCTAATTCAAAAATTTCACCCAATTGGGCACGTCTAGCATATTTTTTCACAGTAGCAGGATCGCTATAGCTGACTCCATTGAGTTCGCCACCATAGAACTCAACAGTTACACCCACTTGTTCGACACTATACTTCGATTCTGCCCTTCTAAAAGGAACATCGGCTCTAACAATTCCGTCTCCGTCTACCAAAACTACTGGAAATGTTTCAAAAAAAGTAGGCATACGACGTACAAAAAGTTCATGCCCTTCTTTATCTCTAAAAATAGGGTGTCCTAACCATCCAACAGCTATTCCATCCCCGTTGTCCATTGAGCCTGCTCTGAATAATCCACCTTTCGCCGGATTATTACCGATGTAATCATAGAAAGCTAATTTTTCAGGAATTTTAGACCAAGCTTCCGATAAACTCAGATTCTCGGCTAGACCGGCGCCAACTCTTCGATATATTTCTTGCTGGAAGTATCCCTGATCCCACTGATAACGAGTGGGACCAAATAATTCGATCGGGGTAGTTGCTGAACCATACCACATAGTCCCAGCAACAACGAAAGCTGCAAAAAAGACAGCAGCGATACTACTGGAAAGGACAGTTTCAATATTGCCCATACGTAATCCTTTGTATAGACGTTGGGGTGGGCGGACACTAAGATGGAATAGACCCGCTAATATGCCCAATGTACCTGCTGCAATATGATGAGAGGCTATTCCTCCCGGAACAAAAGGATCAAAACCTTCCGCGCCCCATGCTGGATTTACAGATTGTACTTTTCCGGTTAGGCCATAAGGATCGGACACCCATATTCCAGGACCATACAAGCCTGTTACATGAAATGCGCCAAACCCAAAGCAAGCCACCCCTGAGAGAAATAAATGAATTCCAAAGATCTTGGGCAAATCCAAAGAGGGTTTTCCCGTACGTTCATCACAGAATATTTCTAGGTCCCAATACACCCAATGCCAGATAGCTGCTAAGAAGCACAAGCCAGAAAACACAATATGTGCCCCGGCCACACCCTCGTAACTCCAAATACCCGGATTCGTTATAGTTCCTCCTGTGATACTCCAACCGCCCCATGAGTTGGTTATTCCTAAACGAGTCATGAAGGGTATAACGAACATACCTTGTCTCCACATTGGATCAAGAACGGGGTCAGAAGGATCAAAAACTGCTAATTCGTATAGAGCCATCGAACCGGCCCAACCAGAAACTAGAGCGGTATGCATTATATGGACAGAAAGCAGCCGACCAGGATCATTCAATACGACGGTATGAACACGATACCAAGGCAAACCCATGGAAATACCCCTTATCTCAAAAAAAAAATAGACACTATGTCACTTTATCGCATTGGAAATAACTATGCTATGGACCTCACTTTTTCGTTGGATTATCTCGAAACAAGGGTTAATATTTATTCTGTTACGTTGGTAATAATGGAACTTCTGCTCGTAGGAACAAAAAGAAGCAGATCTATTCTATACCCAATAAGTACCAATACGCAATGGGGCGATTAGTCCTATTTTTTGTGAGCGAATTTATAGATACTTGTTTATCATTCGAACGATCCGTTCGTAAGAATTTTCCTTTATTCCGTCTTCCTCCATGAATCTTCCAATCGATCGATAAAATACGATAAATGACAATATTATGAAGACAATAAACCCATTGTTTATATTGTTTATTACGTTTCCACATCAAAGTGAAATAGAGTACTTAACTCCTTTTTCTTTCATTTAATGCCCATTGGTGTTCCAAAAGTACCTTTCCGGAGTCCTGGAGAGGAAGATGCAGTTTGGGTTGACGTATAGTGTGACTTGTCAGACATATTGGGTCATATGGGATTTCCCCGTTTTCTCCCCCGATCGAGATATCCTCTATTTCGCCCAAGAAAGATTGATTGAACCATCAATAATTCGAAGCGTGAAGTGCAATTAGATCAATTTATTTTTGGTTGGGGGATCCATATTATCAATTAAAAGAATTTATGGTTGGCTTGGACCAATAAAATGAAGTATACAGGCTCCGTTCAGAAAATACCAAATTGGGAATCTATGTATGATTCCCACCCTATCTTAAATGATTTCTTTATACCATATGAGTGATCTCGCCAATCAATGGAATGGAATAATATGGTGAATACATCGAATATTTTGTGGAAGGCATAAAACAAATTGAAAAAGAAGAAAGTCGTAGCAAAAAGAAGTGGTACTGGAATCATTTGTCCTATATGTACAAATGGAATTCGGGCAGACCTTTACCCGGAGTAGAGCATAAACCTAAAAGAGTTGAAGAGGCCCATTCGGGAACAAGAAAATGACATAGTGATTTGGATCTCGATGAAACAATACATCAATGAGAGGTTAGTTCGATAAGTTCAGTGAATTCTTTTTTATATAGATAGGGAAGCAAGTCAAAACTCGTGTTTCTTGAAAATGAAAGAAAAAGCCCCTTCATTAGGAAAAAGCCTGCTACGAAAAAAGAAATAGGGCTGGAATCGACACATTTCTTTTTTTTTTTTTTTCTCAATTTTGATTTTTTGAACCGTATGCATCCAAAGGTGCGTGTACGGTTCCTAAGGAATACAATTTTGTCCTAATCAACCGACTTCATCGAGAAAGATTACTTTTTTTAGGCCAACAAGTTGATAGCGAGATCTCGAATCAACTTGTTGGTCTCATGGTATATCTCAGCATAGAAGATGATACCAAAGATCTTTATTTGTTTATAAATTCTCCCGGCGGATGGGTAATCCCAGGAATAGCTATTTATGATACTATGCAATTTGTGCCACCAGATGTGCATACAATATGCATGGGATTAGCCGCTTCAATGGGATCTTTCATCCTGGTCGGAGGAGAAATTACCAAACGTTTAGCATTCCCTCACGCTTGGCGCCAATGAGTTTTTTGATTTGAGAAAAAAAAAAAGACTATGCCTTCGCCATATGGAATATGAATAAAATAATTAAGTCATAATAGCATGGCATTTCAAGTTCGATATGAGCAAACTATTATTATTATTATTATTTTCATAATATAATATGAGATTATGTATCGGGATAGTAGTATGAAAAAAAGGTTATTTCCGATTTGATCTTATGTATCGGGGTCCGTTTCAGCGTCACAAACCTTTTTGCTTCCACACCAGAAGTCTCTTTCCATCCAATATTTATGTTATGAAAGAGTGTGAAAAAAGATCATTTTTTACTTAATTTTGATTTGATCGGATTAGAAAGAAACTTTGGGATTGCTGAATCACAAACGAGATAAATATATAAAGCAACGGAACCATCATAGTATTTTTGATTACTCCGAAAGGAAGGATGGTAAATGGATCATTCAACGATCCGGGTCTGATGGATTCGACTTGTCTCTTTCTTCGACGAAAGAAGAGAAAAAGAAATTCCATTGCAGAGCCGTATGCAATGCACAAAAAATGCCTGTACGGTTGTTCAATTCTATCTTTTTTTTTTCTCCCCGCTTGTTATTCTTTATCCCTTCCCCCAATCATGCGAGGTAGAGGAATCATTCATTATGTTATATCATCAGGGTTATGATCCATCAACCTGCTAGTTCTTTTTATGAGGCACCCACGGGAGAATTTATCCTGGAAGCGAAAGAACTACTAAAACTCCGCGAAACCCTCACAAGGGTTTATGTACAAAGAACGGGCAATCCTTTATGGGTTGTATCCGAAGACATGGAAAGGGATGTTTTTATGTCAGCAACAGAAGCCCAAGATCATGGCATTATTGATCTTGTAGCGGTCGAAAATACCGGGGATTTGACATAAATCTTTGATTCCATTTCGAATCATAATTTGAATGAACCATTATTTGATCTTTTATCTTCTTACCTGAATAAAATATTAAATGGAAATAATTGATAATCATCTGGTTAGGATCGATCTAAACCAACCCATTCTGTATATGATTCAGCATGCCAACTATTAAACAACTTATTAGAAACATAAGACAGCCAATAAGAAATGTCACGAAATCCCCTGCTCTTCGAGGATGTCCTCAGCGTCGAGGAACATGTACTAGGGTGTATGTGCGACTCGTTCAGATCATGAGCTAGAACAAATGAGACCATTTTTACAGTATCAATGGCCCGTACCCATGAATAAGATAGAATAGAAGAACTCTATTCACTATCTAAAAATAAAGATCTCTCATATACCGCTACCGCTATTGTGTATGGAATTTATGGTTTCCATTGGTGCAAATCCAATCACCTCGATTTGAGATGAAAAGCAATTCCCCATTGGTAGCAAATGGTTATCCATTAAGCGGGGAAAATGATATTATATTTCAAAAGCAGAAAGATTATGCTCCTACTCTTGCAAGAACGGACTAACAGGGTCAGCTACCTATTCAACCTTCATAATTAAATGCCGTCACTGTATGGATAGATCTCATTGTAAAAAGACCTATTACTGGATAATTCATGGGTAGAGCCAAAGAGTGTGAACTGTACAAGTTACCAATAACATTGATTAAATGAGGAAAGGGGCTCCGGTGTATAGAGAGGACCTCACCGTTTAAGAAGTAACCATAGAAACGATGGAAACCACTATTTATCCATTTACTATATTATTTTATACCTACTTTGATTTTTTTTATACCTAACATCGGTACAATTTCTTTTTTTTTTTTTTTGAGGTGAAATGCCTGGAAGAAATAAAAAAATCGTGGTTGGGAAGGTTATAGTAGCAAAAGCCATTGGAATTTGTATTTTATACATCGGAAGAATCCGTTTTGTTATTAATAAATCAGGAGAGGGGAAAAGAATGACTGAAAGAAATCAATTAGTTATTCATCAAAGTTTCATTTGATTCAATGACCAGAGTTAGAAGAAGATATAGAGCTTGGAGACGTAGAACAAAAATTCGTTTATTTGCATCAACCTTTCGAGAGGCTCATTCAAGACTTACTCGAACTACTATTCAACAGAAAATGAGAGCTTTGGTTTCCACTCATCGGGATAGAGGCAGGCGAAAGAGAAGTTTTCGTCGCTTGTGGATCACTCGGATAAATGCAGTAACTCGTGAGAATAGGGGATCCCGTAGTTATAGTCGATTAATACTTGATCTGTACAAGAGGCAGTTGCTTCTTAATCGTAAAATACCTGCACAAATAGCTATATCAAATAGGAATTGTCTTGACACGATTTCCAATGAGATCATCAAATAAGGAGATTGGAAGGAATTCACCGGAATGCTTTAAACGGAGTTCCCCGGAGAATGAACTCCGGGAGGGTATAGTAGAAATTCATATGATAAGATAAGTAGTAGGAATGAACGAACACCTTTCAATAAAAAAAAAAAAAGATTTCTTCTTCCCCCATTCTTTTTTTATTATTATTACGGTGCAACAATCTCGCGGCTTTTTCGAACAAAACATCAATCTGAGTTCCAATTAGAGTTTTGATTCGATTGAGGAATAGGCTTATTTATTTCTGGTTCTAGGACCTGTAGTTCTAGGGATCGACTCGGTTCTCTCAAATTGTTTCTCATTATTAAGAAAAGGTAACGAAGATAAAATACGAGCTTGTTTTATAGCAATAGTAATTAATCGTTGTTGTTTCAAGGTTAATCTATTCACTCGTCTAGATAATATTTTTCCTTGTTCACTAATAAATTGACTAATTAAACTCATGTTTCTATAATCAATTCGATCCCCCGATCCAATTGGGGGCAAACGCCTATGAAAAGATCGCTTAGATTTACGAAAGGGCCGCTTGGGTTTATCCATGATTTCTTTCTTATTTCTAAAATCCCATTTATTCATTCATTTCGGATCCGACCGAAATAGGATTTTATTTGTATATATATATGTAATTTCTTCCTCTTCCTTGGAAGAGTGACACACGCGTTCCGTTCGATTTATTTCTTTATCTCCCCATGAATCGTATGCTTGTAACAATAAGGGCAGAATTTTTTCAAGTCCAATTGACTAGGTGTATTGTGTCGATTCTTTTGAGTAATATATCTGGAAATGCCCCGCGATTCTTTATTCAAACCATTTCGGACACAACTGGTACATTCCAAAATAACTACGACTCTGACATGTTTACCCTTAGCCATGAACCTCCTTTGGATTTTGGATTCACTCAATTCTTCTATTTTCGATTCGAACAGAAGCCGAGAAGAAGAAAGGAATGAAACGAAAAGTTGCTAACTCGAAATCAATTCAATTATGAAGGATTTCGTTGCAATCAATAGAGTCATAAAATTATTAAGTAATACAATTATTTCTAACTATCAATTATTCCTAATCTCAGTATTTCATTTACTATCTTGTATGATCTTGAACAGCCTGCCCTCGACCCACACTTCTATTTCTGTTCTCCTTATATAAAATGAATTCTATCCTGAACCCCAGTTTCGATGAGGTTCAATCCACTTTTATTCTTTCTCTTTCTTTCCTAAACAACTAAAAAAAAAAAAGAGGGGGATTAGTCACAGATAATTTATTGTATCTCTAATCTTCTTCATCTCTTCCCATGTCAATAACTAGAATGAGAAAAAGGGGAATGTCAACGCATCTGGGAATAAACGATTAATCTCTATCAATAGACCCGCCAAAGACCCGAACCATAGAGTAGCTAGTACAGGTGCCGTGGAGAGATATGTTTTTATATCTCGCATTGAAAATCCTCCTTCTTTTTCTTTAACTTTATTGACTTTATTCTATATTGTAATATATATATGATCAGATGCATATGTAGTTAAAGATCATTTGTATTTGTACGGGGAATCCCTAACTAAAATGGATATATACAATGATCCGGTAGATGAGATCCACCTGTCCCTGAAACTGAAAAAGATAAACACTTCTTCCTGAGCATTACTGATAAATATTCATTCCTTTATATGTTAGGTATGTATATAATTCTTTTCTTTTTTATATAAGATCGAAGGAATGGAAAGGAAAAAGAAATTCTATATAGATAGAGGAAATTACGATGTGGAAAACAAGACAGGGATTCCCTACAATGGCACTGTACAACAAATGAAAGGGATGTAGCGCAGCTTGGTAGCGCGTTTGTTTTGGGTACAAAATGTCACGGGTTCAAATCCTGTCATCCCTACCTATTACCTCTTACCTCTCCTATGGACAGTAACGAGGGGTCAATTGAGATCGATTCAAATTGGACATAATCTATCATTTTATGATACTATACATACAAGATGGATTGGGGGTACGAAAAGAATCCTTTTCTTGACATTCGTATCTCCCATCATAATAAAGCGCTCTTAGTTCAGTTCGGTAGAACGTGGGTCTCCAAAACCCGATGTCGTAGGTTCAAATCCTACAGAGCGTGATTCTTTTAATGTCGAATCACAATAAAATAACTTCACTAACTTGAACTGCAACCTTAATTTGACCTCCTGGAAATTCAAGAGGAGGTCAATCAAAAAAAGAGATGTTACTCAATTAAAGGTCCAACTGATCGCCGCGTCTGTATTGTAAATATGCAGTTACGAATAATCCGGCCAAGGTAATAGGAATTAGACCTAACACAATTCCAAATAGAAAAACTTCAATCATTTAAATTTGTTTGAAAGAAGAGAAAAAGAGAGGTAATATCTATCTCTAAATATTAATCCGAATCGCCCATGAATCTCAATAACCAAGAATTGGCAATTGACACGGGAAGGAACATAGAATATCGGGAATCTCACAGAAATACTCATTTTTATGAATTGTTCATTCAATTAATTTGAATTTCAAATAAGTCGTATCTTGCTCAGACCAATCAATAGAGCTGGGGTTATAGTTGAAGCAGCCAGTAGAAAACCGAAATAACTAGTTATAGTAGTCATGGAGGGGCTAAATGATATATGTTCTTTTTTATACATATGTTTATAAAGCACTTACCTAAGTTTCCATTTTTGCGAGATCCAATGACAAGAAAAAATACTAATTGACAGAATCCGTTCCAATTGAAAGTTCTTGATTCATCAGCCATTGGCACTAAAAAAGAGAGAGTAAAGGGGTAGAAAAAAAAAAAAAAAAGATGGATTCGTCATCTGTAACATCTACGGATCCCGTGATTCCGAATCAACGAATTCAGTAAGCAACCCGTGAGTCAAGTAAATAAGAACTGTGTCTTGTAACTTCAATCAAAAATGAAGTTCTCTTTGAGTAACTATGGAATAAAAGAATTGGATTTTAAAATTCCATTTTTTTTTTTTTTGATCATTTCGTTTCTTTTTCAATTTATCTAATCTATTTTGGAACAAACAGCCGGATAACGCTTTTACTTTTTTAATCATTAGATTCATTCAGTAGTAGGTTGGTTAATTGCACATAATATTTCAAATGAGAAGAAAAATAAAAGTATCCCATGATCTCTCGAAGAAATAAAACCTTTATTTCGAGCCCAACTCAATTCTAAAACTAGCAATTGCTATTATCCTTTTATTTTAGGTTTCACACTCTGTCTTTGCATATCATAGAGTTCAGTCCCTTCCTTGTAGCTAGGTTAAGAAGGAACCTTTGGATCTAATGCAGCAATGGTTGCATCACGAATATTGATAATTGTTCCAATTATTATTTGTTCTGTTTCTTTCATCGAATACTATCTACCACTGTACGACCAAGCAATTACCTGAAATGAAAGGATTAGAAAAAAAACCCCTTTTCATGAAAAGGGGTTTCTAAATTTTGTATCTAATTGAATTGTGGGAATGTGATAATTCCTTTCATGAATTATTAGGACCCGCCAACTCACACTTTACCAAGATCTTCAGTTTCTATTCCGAAGCCAGTAATGGGAAACCTTATACTATAGGTATTTAGGAATTTTCTATTGAATGACACAGGGTTTTGTATAGACAAGGAACGAGAAAGGAATTCCAGTTCTTTTCGATACTGATTGAAAATCCATTGCTGTGTCAGAGGAAGGATAGCTATACTGATTCGGTATACTCTAAATACACCTTCGGTACACTATTGACGATCTCACAA